CCCGCCGGAGGTCCCCCTTACGTAATAGGGGTTAAGTTCAGGGGGGTGCACACCGTGGTAAAATCTGCATGAAAAACCGCGGGGAATCCTTAGTATTAAGTATTCTGCTCCCGCACCCCCTATCTCTTAAAGGCTCTGCGCTCCCGCATTCTGATTGATCCTGTGCAATGTTGTAATCCTGCTGTTCCTTTATCCCCCGCTCCGCAGCTGCTGGAGACTTAGTCAGATTTTTAGCCTTTTGCGGTACTGATTGATGTTATGGGGGATTACTTGGGTTGGCCGGACTGTTTGTTTGCGAAGGCCGAAGGACTAAAAAATGAGGTTTTTGGTGTTATTGGACAGAATTGGTGCCGTTTTCCCACGCCTCCTTTTCCATAATATGATTATGAGCTGCAGAACGCTTGAAGCTGGAATTTGAGCATTGAATTTTGAACACAGGCCAAACTACGCTCCTAGGCTCCCTTCTTCGAGGTTGATTCCCCCAGATCAAATGACAAGGAGCCAAAAAAGATGGCAGCGGAGGAATCTGATGGCTAGGCGAATGGGGGGTTTAATACTCCGAGTCAACAGGGTTGGTTGGAAAGCCTAAGAAGAGCCGTTAGAAAGAACAGCCTCGGAATAAGGAGCCCGAAGGGAAATAAAAGCGGGATATGGATCAAATCCTCCTCCCCCAAAATGTACCAAACTCAACATAGATGGATCAGCTGCTATGGGAGAGAGTGCAGGTGGTGGTATCCTGAGAAAGAGTTCAGGTCAAATTTTTGATTTTTTCCTTCTCTTCATTCTATCACAATGGTACTAACATGATGGCTGAGACTAGAGCTCTCAGAGATGGGTTCAAACTATGTTCTGATAAGGGCATCCAAGTGAATGACATCGAATCTGATTCCAAAGTTATGGTGGACTCCATCCTTGGTCTTATATCCACCCCTTTACATGTGCTTTACTTGATCAGAGAATGCATCAGCTTATTGTCTTCTGGCATGATGGTTTCTCACATCTATAGACAAGGCAACTCAATTGCAGACAGACTGGCTTCTCATGCTTGCTCTCACAGGTCTGATTGCATCGTTGAAGCTGCTTCTTCTCTCTTGCAAACAAGCCTACTACAATGACAAGGAAGGCCTTTACTCTTATTCCTGTTCCCGGAATGCTTTCTTTCATAAAAGTCACGTAATAAATAGAAAACGTACAACTAAAGGCTTGTCAATTCTTGGTGTAATACTCACTCGAAAATGATGGGTGTCAGAATTTAGAACTTTTCAGGCAGTCTCATCCGTGTAAGAATTAGGAATTCCTCTTCCAACTCGTCCCAGAATGGGCGTTATGGCAAAGAACAAGAAGAAAACCACAGGGGAAATTTGTCCAATAGTCACAAATGGTGCCTCCACAGGTTGACATCCGATCCAACCTAGTAGTAAGCGATCCGCCAAAAGCAACCAAAATATTCCTTGGTGAATCGGGCGAAAACTTGAACTACGTACATACATACTTTTAAAAAAAGGTAAAGCCAACAGACATATAAAAACTGGTGCTATTGCGGCTACACCTCCCGCTTTGTCAGGTATACTACGAAGAATGGCATGGATCGGTAGGAAATACCATTCCGGTACAATATGAGGCGGGGTGGGCATCGGATTAGCAGGTATATAATTGTCGGGATGCCCCAAAACATTAGGAGCATAAAAAATAAAAATGGAAGAAAAGATAGCAAAAGCTACCCAACCTACTAGATCCTTTACATAAAAATAAGGGTAAGAAGCAATTTTATCCATCTCTGAATGTACACCCAATGGATTATTTGATCCATATTGATGCAATGCGGCCAGATGAAGAAGACTGGCGCCTACTAAAAGAAAGGGGAGTAAATGATGAAGACTAAAAAAACGATTTAAGGTGGCATTGTCCACGGAGAAACCACCCCAAAGCCAAGTCACTATGGTATCTCCTACTACGGGTATGGCGCTAGCTAAGCTTGTAATTACTGTAGCCCCCCAAAAGCTCATCTGACCCCAAGGTGGTACGTATCCTATAAAAGCTGTCACAATCATTAATAGGAAGATTACAACTCCGAGACACCGAACAAATTCCCTAGGACTGCTATAACTCGCATGATATAGACCACGAAAAATATGAAGGTGAACCACAATGAGAAACATACTTGCCCCATTAGCATGCATATAACGGAGCAACCAGCCCCCTTCAACATCTCTCATAATGTGTTCTACGCTGTTGAAAGCTAGATCCACATGAGGTGTGTAATGCATAGCTAAAAAAACGCCAGTCACTATCTGAATGACTAAACAAATACCAGCTAACGGACCGAACCCCCACCAATAACTAAGATTGCTCGGGGTTGGATAATCTATCAAATGCTGATTAAGTGTGGAGAATATAGGTTGTTTAAGAATCGATAATCGTTGGTTCCTTATAGTCATTTCTTTTTCTTTTTTAGAAAGAGAACTCTGGTTCCCTCACCTTTTAGCGTTCTGGGGCCTTTATATAATATAAAAAAAAGATATCAAAATCTTTAAAGTACCCTTAGAGTAGGGCGAAAGAAAGTCAATATGAGCGTTGGTTTTTCCAAGAAAGACATGGAATAGGGAGCTTCGCGTCTGAGCTTGCACGCCTAGGTGGCAGAGTGCTGATCCTCAACCGCCCGTAAGCGGACTTTTCTGGCCAACTGCCGGAAGGTTCCGGACTCTCTTCCCCCTCGGCGGAGATTATCCAAAAAGTACTTTAGTTGACCAAAATTCGAGGGCGACTCCCCCCTCGGATTATCGAGGGCTCGAGCCCCCCGCCCCATCCAATCGCCAGTTGGATCAAGGACCGTCATCTTCCGGATGATATCCACCTTGACCTCGAAGAGTTCCTCGGCGTTGACCCGGGCTAGATATATATCTATCGGCGAGGGCGCTATTTGGTCCCGCAGGAGGCGGCCCTCTATAGAGAGTACCGAATCTCCTCCTATCACTAACTCCGGGTTATAGGGGTAGCGGGCGTAGGGCAGAGTCCAATTAGCGGCTTCCTGCATAACAGGAAGAGCGGGAGGCGTAGCTTGTTCCCTCCGAAGCGGTTGATTTACCGCTGAGGGACTACTACGCCCGGAACTTGCTGAGTCTTCCAGCATATCTTCCGTATAAGTAAACAAATCCGAATGGGAAGGTACGGCTGAAAGACTCTCGCCGGCGCTAAAGGCAACCGGAACCCCAAAACTCATAAGAAAAATAAGGGCAGGAATAAAAAAGAGAAAATGAGCGGGTAAATCTCCATGAAAAAGGGGCAACTTTCGTGTAGTTTGTAATTGGATGTAACTATTCAGATTTTTTCGAGAATAAATCATTCTCTTAATAGATCTCGTCTTGTTCCTCAATCTTCGAAGAATGCGGCGTTGTATTATTGTAAGTTTCCTGTTCCAAACATTTCCTTCAAGTAGACGACAAGTTTTAAATCTTAATGCGGGCATTCCCCCCTCACATGCATTTGCTTGCAACAGATTCTTACTAAGACCCCATAGACACGGTCTCGTTATCTTCACTGTTGCCCCTCTTCTAAAAGCCCTTCGAGAGCAGAATTGAAATGTGCCATTTTCTTCTTTCCCCTACTATCTTCTTTTCTCCCCGGGAAGTATTTCCCCACTAACTAATTACGTTACGACCACTGAACAAACTTGGTTGACGAACATAGTTTATGCGCCGCTAATGTAGCGGCTTGTCGAGCATTTGACAAACTCACACCATCCATTTTAGAATAGGATCTTTCCTGTGGACACACGAGCAATCCAACCCGTAGGATTTCCTTTTCCTCTTCCCATTCTGACTTCTGTAGGTTTCCCGGTAATAGGGAGACCTGCGAGAACTCTTACACATATCTTACCATTTATTCGGAATTGTCCGCTCATAGTACGATGGAATTGCCCAATTAGAGCTCGACGCGCTGCTTCAATGGCTCGATATGAAAGACGACCAGCTCTCAAACTTTTAGTGCCATATCTTCCAAAACCAAGTCGTGTACCGTCCGGTTTGCAACCCCTACTACATCTGCCTTTACGATATTTACTAGATTTCGTACGTTTCGGATATAGCACGTCCCCTTTCTTTTTGACTATATGAAATCCACACTTTGACACCTGAGATTCCGTAACGAGTAGATACTTCCGCAGGAGCATAATCTATTTTCTGGTTAAATACATTACTAGATGTTTTTCCATACTTTCCGCATTCAGTTCTAGCTATTTCTGCACCTTCTGATCGACCTGAACAACATATACGGATCCCCTCCACCCCTTTTTTCATTACTAATCGAATATCCTTCACTATTTGACTAAAAATGGAGCGAAATGATCTTGTTTTGTTCCTCGGTTGAAAAGAGATATCTTGAGCAATCGGAGAAGCACTTTGATAAACAGATTTGATCTTGACCGACTCAATTAAGGTATTAGTCTTTGTTCTATTAGACAACAAAGATCGCATTTTTTTCACTTCGTTCAAATAAAAGTTGTACCCGTACGGAATTATTCTGTTTCTCAGTATGATCTCTATCATCATCTCTATTCCCTTTCTCAATTCTCCTATCCCACCTAGGTCTATGAATTTCTCTATCAATTCCATTACCTTATCCTTAGCCATGAGGTTCCAACATTTTTTCCTTAATTTTCGTAGGAGTTGTTCCCCCAAAAAAAGGTTATTATACACCCCAACCCCGTCCCTTGGAAAGAAAAAGGTAGCACCGAAGAAAGGAAAGAGCGAGATGGTGGTTTTTGTTGTTCCCGCGAAGCGAGGATGATTCGACCAGCGAATGAAGTGGGTCAACTTTTTGTCTTCGGCCAAAAACTTTTTCTCGCTGGTCGAGCTTTCGACAAAAAAAGCGAAACGTATTCTCTGATCTAAGCTTCTTCCCTGTGCATTAGCTCCCCCCATGGTAGATGGTTCAACCACGCCCGGTTCCACGAAATGATTGATAACTACGACGGGGTCGAAATGCATTTGGTTCTTTGTCTTCAATAAGTATTGCATGACCGAATAATTCAAGGAAGGGCGCACCGCAGGGAGGGTCCTTTTAAGTGGATGACTCGTCGGGCTGCCGGAGGGGGACTTCTTTGAGAAAAAGAACTTGAATAACTTCGTTTTTCTGAAGGAGTCGTCATTTAGGAGGGCTATGTCATTTACAAGCCCGGCGTATTTCGGATGCTTGAAGGCCCCGCTGACCCGAAGTGATTTAGAAAGATTCTTCTTTATCGATGGTGATCGGTCATGGTATCCATAGCGTTGCTTCTTTTTCGGCCAAATCCGGATTTCGTTTTGCTTCTCCCGGTCGTCGAGCCTGATCGACTCGACTCTTTTCCCTGCCCCCCGGCCTCTCACTTCGTTTCGTTCTTCTTCTGTACCGTCGCTTGAATGAAGACACCCGATCGGCCCGACTTTACCAAATGCCCACCACTGGCCCTTCCCCTTTCCGGGTCTGGATTTTTCGCGTCGTTTCTGTCGTCGTGGTCGACGGGGAAGAAAGAAATGAATGAATGTTCTTTTGGGAAAATGTAGAATAATACACCTACCGAGACGAAAGCCAAAGGTGAGTCTAGTAGGTGGACGTATCGAACCGAAATAAGATCTAAGATTGACATCTTGATACACTGATTTACCATAATAATAAATAGAGTCAATGCGGACTCCGCCGTGGGAAGAGCCGCTTCTTTCTTGCTTGATAGGGGGGCTTCCATTCACCAGCGCAGACTAAAAGTGCTCTCCGAACCGTGCTGGATAGTCACCCATCACACGGCTCTCAAACCCAACCTGTGGTGGATCCCGGGTGACAAAGTAAAAGCCTTTGATCCTTTGCCCCATACTTTGAGATGCTCCTCCCCGCCGATCAAGCAGCGACGCTGCTCTTAGCTTTAAGCCGCTATCGTTCGGTTCGGATAAGTAAAGTCCCTTCGGTCAGTTCGCTCAGGTGATCCACCCTTCTCTTCCCTAACGTTCAGAGTTGTTCTGGTTTGAGAAAGGAGCACCGGCCGAGCGCCCTGAATGAATAAGAAATTGACAGCAGAGGTAATTGCAGATTCTTATTCGAACGAGTTGAAGCTAACAACATGTCGATTACACACCGGGGGTTGGTAAGAACTGAGGGACAATGCCCCTCTAACCTAAGTGGGCCTACCTGCGAAGCAACTGGTACTTGAGCGGGCGGGGGGGGCGGTTTGGTTTCGTGCAAGGCCCTCGCAGCAGGAAGAGGCAGTTGTCATTTGAAAGAAAACGCTCTTAGTTTTTATAAGGTTCCAAACCTTCGCACCCTGATGAAAAAGCCCTTTCTTTTCTATCTTATTAGTAAAGCCTAAACGTCCTTATTGAAGCCTAGCTAACGAGAAATCAAAGTGATAACGCACCTTTCCTAAGATTCTAATCGAAATAGAAGAGAAGGCCTTTCTTTCTCAAAGTAAACTTTCCCCCTTCCCTTCTTGCTTTAGAAAGATTGCAGCTAGCGTGCTGGACTAATCTAATAGAAAGTCAAGGCTCTTCTCCTGTTCTACGAATCTACAACTCTCTTTACTGAGCGAGACTCCATCTATATCCCTACTAGTGGTTATTCTTTCCAGGCCATTTGTTTTACAGCTTAAACTAGACCCCACTTTCGATTAGATAGGTTTCGGTCTTAATCAAGATAGGTCAAGGGCGCGTCGGAACGGTCGGTAGCTACTTAGTCTCATCCGAGAGTCTAATCTCCTTGTACTGCTTTTTTTATTTTTCAAAGAAAAAAGGTCGATTTAGGCTCCTTCCCTTCCACCGCATAGCTGTGGTAGCAGGTACTACGAGCCCTCTGTCCCACGCATCTAACCGGCTCGCGTGGTTCACCGGTTCCACCGAAAACTCTCATTTGTTGAAGCGGAGCATAGTGCGCTTTAGGCGCCGAGCGAGAAAGGTCTCTTCTTTCGTTTCGGTTTATTCACTGATCTGAAACTTAGCACTTGTTTTCTTATTGATTCCAGGGGCGGCGGCGTTCTTGAATGAAGTCTATCCGAACCGAATTAGCACTTCTCAGATCAGGCGAGGCCTCTCCAGCGGAGCTGGGCGCCGGGGCCCTGGCTGCACTAGCGATTGGCACATAGGGGAGTGGTTGCCCGGCTTTCTCGGCCTGGTATCCTGCACCTCGCGTTCATGATATCTACATTCAACTGTGCCCCGGAGACACGGTCGAAGCACGCCCGCCCAGTGTGCTTCTTTCACGACATGCTCTGGTCCCGGGTGTCTTCCAGTGGTCTTCTAGCGTTAGAAGAAGTCGTGTCCGTCCCGGACATCTGCAACGCCCTTCCCCGCCTTTTTTTTTAATCTGGGGTGAAGGAAAAGACTGACCCCTTCGGTGACTTTCGCGGTCGCCCTCACTGAACCGACTTGAATCTGAACTACGATTAAGATCAAGTCTTACCGAAATCGGATTTCCTTTTCGTGCCATATGCGCTTATACTTTACTTTATTTCCCTTTTTGATTCCCGGTCCAATATTAGTTCTCGAAGATCTTGAAAAAAAAAGAACGAGTGAGGACGTGTCCAATCTGAACCAAGCTCAAAGCTAAAAAAGAATAAGGAAACACACTCTTTGTCGGAACAAGGAAGAACTGTTGACGTCAAACCCGCTTTTCCGCTCTTTCCCTCTCTTCTTTAGGGATTAGGGTGGTGTGCTCTTCTGAGTGGGTGTGTGTTGTGCCAGAAGGCATGCGTATAGTATATATAGAAAGATTCGGAAAAAGAGCTCTCGAGGATGCATCTCCATCTCCTCGTTCAAAGCTGCGTGGTAGATCTTAACGCTTATCTTATATAAGAAAGAAAATCCGCAGGGGGAGCCAAGAAGCTCAAAGAGAGTCTGAGAAGCTTAGGCAAAAGCATACGCTTCAGACGTTTCTAGGGCTTTAGTTCCTTTTCTATATCCTTTTCTCTATGGTAGATAGAATATGCATTTTGTTCTTCTTCTTGTGATTCTTTCGGCTGTGAACCTGAGCTAATTCTTTTATCTATTGTAGCGGAATCTCCAACAAAAAGACCTACTCGCGGCACACAGGCTATATCTTTGAATGAATCATCGACTTGGGACCAATTCTTTCATTTTTCCAGTGAGGGGATCTCGGTCTCACTAACAAAACTTGACAATGAGACTTTCCTTGAACATTGATCAAGGCATGGGATCCTTACAAGCTCATGAAGACAAGTTAGTGACTTCGCACTCGTTTACTGGTTTGGATGTTCTTTAAGGGTCTACTATATTAGGTCTATATATAATCTCATCTTTTCCAATCTCTTTATTCTTCTTTATCCGCTCATTCCTCAGACTTTCTTTTATGCCTTCTATTCGGCTCCTACCCGGGGGGTTACCTTTTCGTTATCAACAGCTTTCTTACAAGAAAATGTTGTATCATGGGCTTGAGGTATCACCGTATAGATTTCCCGTTTGGTACACATAGCTTTTCCTATCGACTATCTATCTTTTTTGCATTCCTTCTCTATTGCCAGTGTCTATCTTCTGTAAATTCCTATTCTCTATCCGGTCTAATCTAATCGGCTAAGTCTTCTATCTCTTTCGAAGTAGTCGATGTCGGACTAGGAAAGCCAGTAAGGTCAAGGGTAAAGTGCATTGAAGTTCTACCAATTCGCTTACTAAGGAGCGTAACGAGCCAAACCAAAGGAGCTAAGGGGTTGTTTCAGTTTCTGCCTTTGATTCTTTCTTTTTTGCATTCCTTATTAATCCTTTTTAGGGAGTAGTTGAGACTTTCTGGCTAGTAACAAAGTACCTTTCTTGGTGTAAGGATGCAGGTAAGAGAATCAATCTTTGCAGCTGTACATGTAGTAGCAGCATCCTGTCTAGCCTTGGTCTAATTCCTACTTAAAGGAGGGGTCTTATTCACTGTATGCGCATTCCCTGTATTCTATGTCCGACTATTCCACCTGAACCATATTAGTCAAGGGAGTAGGGGAGTCTTAGTTAAATTACCCGGGAGAAGATCTTATTAGCTCCTATTGATTAGAGGTTCTATGCCGACGGTTCTATTGACAGCGTAGGATTTGACGATCGTAGTATGATTGATTCCCTCTCAGTTACACGGGGAGAAGGATTTCCTAATCTTTCACCAGTTTAACATTAGGTCCAAGTGTCATTCCGTCTAGCGCTAGTTGGATTCCTTCTGTGTTTAAGAAGGAAGAAGCGATATGTTCCAGCAAACGACGAGGAGCTTATAGGGCAGCAAGGAAAAGTGAGCTATCTTCTCTCCGCCTTTAATTTAAAGAAAAGAAAGTTAGTTTTTCAAGTCTTTAAGTCCCTTTGGGCGAGTCACTTTGTATCTTAAGCGAGTAGGGGTTTTAGGAAAACCATAAAGTAGGTGAGCTAATAGCATGTGAGCAAGCAAGCCTGTTTCCTTTCTTTTAGTTTTAGTTCTATATTTCCCTCGTTACTTTATCGCTTTCACATCACATTGAGCTCCAACGAACTCTGGGAATCGAACCCTAGTGGCAGTGGGTGGCTGAAATAGCCAAGGTTTAGAATCCAATATCATCCCAAACAAAAATAGAATTGAAGAAGCTCGGCCGGTAACGCATAGATAGAATCTCTTTCCTTGCTTCATACAAACAGGTGCCTCCTAGGTCTCGTGTGCTTGCTATAGAGAGTACATATACGAGTCACGAGTAAGAGGAAGTGGTAACGGTCGATGGATGTTCATATTTGAGTATTTGCTGACGGAATGCCTCACATCAAGGTGACAGGATTCGAACCTATGGCCCTCTGTACCCAAAACAGATGCGCTGACCAGACTGCGCTACACCTCGTCTCACCACCCCGGAGCATATAGATCCACCCGATCGATGAACACTCAAACCGAACTCACCCATCCTTTTGGGCACAGGGACGCGAGAACCTAAGAAACAGCTTTTTTTTTAGAAATCTGCCTCCAGCAAGATAGGGCGACGCAAAAAAGCCGTATAGTGCAGGAGCGCTCACATTTTTTGGCTGACTCTTGCACGCACTTGAATTTGAAAATCCGGCTCGCTCCCGGCCTTTGGACCCTTGGCCCGCTTAGAAGTGGATTCGAACCACTGACACAAGGATTTTCAGTCCTTTGCTCTAACCAGCTGAGCTACCTGAACCACTTTCCTAAAATATGTTTTATTCATCGAATAGCGCCCTACCTTACCACTTGACTAGTAAAAAGCCCTTGTACTAAAAAACAGAGAATAGATAGGCCTTTTTCGCTTCTTCGTCAAGCTTTCGAGCAGCTCTTTCAACTGCCGCCTAATCCCCCAACATGCTCAAGAACCGAGAGCCGTCCAGTCCCTGGACAGCCGTAGGGAGCTTGCTTATAGAAAGAAGATAGGCCGATCAAACAAAAAGAACGCGCAAAGGTCTCTCCGCTCCTAGTCACTAAGTAGTGCTATTCTGGGGGGCTGGACTCCACCAAGAGGTTCTTTCTCTCACGTCATTTCGCCCGCCCGTTTCACTTCTGTTCCGGAGGAAATGGGATTTGAACCCATGATACAATCTTCTTGTATGTCGATTTAGCAAACCAATGCCTTAAGCCACTCAGCCATACCTCCAAGTTCTTGATCGGAATGGAATTTTATGTGCCGGGTTTGGTTGGTTGCCCGAAGGGCTATCTGATCCGATCAACTGCGTAAGCCGTAGCGCGCTAGCGCGCGTACTATTCCGGGGACTCTATCCAGATCTATGGATCTCCCCAGCATCCAAGTGAGACTCCATCAAAATCTGCCACTCGTTGGGCGACGCCTTCTTTTCTACGAACACCCCACCACTGAATGATGAACTTTGCCAGTTTTCGCCTCCGACCCGACCAGGAGAGAACACAGGGTCAAGCCAAGCCCTTACCCGCCTGAATGGAATTCATATCTCCTTCGTCTGGTCGAGAAGGGAGAAAGCCCGTGGAACTGGACTGTGACTCTTCTATTACATTATGGAGAAGTCCATTCTCGTCATGGTCGATCCACGTCCTACCGTAGTGCCCGGAGAACCAGGCTTGCTTAGCTTACAAAGCTAGCTTACTAACGCGAATCCTTTTTTATTGATTGCACGAGCTAGCCAGCAAGCCAGCAAAGCCCCCGACGCTTAATCGCTTCATTTAGGCACCTACTGACACTAAAGCCGTTCCACTCGTGCTTCTCTAACGAGAATCACTTCGTTCCACTCTCCCAACAGGCCAGCAAGCCATTCCTAGCGGCTTAGCCCTTGTTAAAGGCTAAAGAGCGTACTGAACACTCACCCTTTCTCGCCAGCAAGCTAAGCTCCTAGTCCTCTTAGCCGGCTTACCTTTAACCTAACTCTCTAGTTTATGGCCTAAAAACACGGGAAAACACTACTTTTTGATCAAAAAAAAGAAGGCCATTTAAACTTTTCTTGTGTTCTTGAGTACACGTTAGGATATTACTTCAGGGGCTATCCAAGCCATTGAGGAGCCTGCTCAAGCTGCTGAGGATGATGAATGATCCTAGAGGCTCTTCTTCCGTATGAGATCTTATAACCGGGAAGCGTAGGTAGAACTTGTGGAAGGAAGACACTGGCGAGTAGACCTGTGAGAGCCCCCCATCAAAGGTCGATATCTTACCTTTAAAAGCGGGTATAAGAATGGGAAGTCGGGATATCCCAATCTTCCAGCTCTCAAGCAGTTCAGAAGATTCATCCCTCATTCAATCCCCTTTGCTCCTGCTTTCATCTACCCCTATGCTTCTGCTTTCTTCGTCTATGCCTATGCCTCCAGGGATGGATCCAATTTCCTGTCCTTTTTTGGAATCGTTGATACATATGTTATGTTACGATGGCTTCGGATGAGAGAGGGTGGTCGTAGATCATAGTTCTGTAGCGAAGCTAGGCTGTTGAGTTTGAGCTATGAGTTCTGACCTGAGCTAGTCTTTCAGATTAGGCAGGGAACATGAGGGACAGTTCCTCACTACCGAAATTCCCTTACAGTTCTAGAAGGTAAGAGAAGCTAGGGCTTTTGAGTTCCAGTAATCAAGCCAAACTGGAGTTCTGGAGAGAAGGCAGTGAACGGAGTTGGCGGTTCGAGTTCTTGGCAGGACGGATGGGACCCAGAGTTAACAAGTAGCTTGGCTCAACCTTCGCTTTCCTTTGACAAGGCAGCTAAGGCTCCGGCTTCGCTTTCTACTTCGCTGCCTTTCTCTAACGAGACAAGTAAAGTACCTTAATTCACTTACAGCAAGATAAGGTATTTCAAGCGGGTGAAAGTATAGAGCTACTAACCAGAGTCAGAAAAGTTGGTTGGCATTCAAGCAAGAGAGAAAGAAGTCCCGATCAGGCTACAAGTGGGACTAGAAGCGAGGGCCGCTATTCCGGTCAGCTTGTTAGAAAGGGAACTAGCACCCTAAAGACAGCTACTCTCGCTTTCTAACAGTAAACTAAACTGCCTTCCGGTCGCCTCACCAACGCCTTCTCTGGTTGGCTTAGGGCGGTCGAACTTTTCCATCCTCTCCCGTTGGGAAAGGGGATCGATTACCTTTCTTAGCTAGGATAAAGTCACTGTCATCGCTCTCTCCTTGAATCGCTCGGAAATCGTACCTAGCCTCTCGTCCATAACCTAGCCCGAAGCTCTCAAGCGACTGATTTCACACAAGTAGTAGGACCTTCTTGTATAGTGGAGTTAGAATAGGCTCTAGAATAGTCGAATTAATGGTCAGTCTCGCTCTCCACCCTGCTGCTAGATGGGATAGATCTTTCCGATGATATCCATGGCCCACCCTCGAAATGGCCAAGGCTGTATAATCGGGTATAACTCGGAAGCCGGCTTGTGCTGGATTCCTGCATACCTCTGGCAGGCATCGCAGCTCTTAGCATGTGCTATGTAATCTGCAAGGACCGTAGGCCAGTAGTGGCCATGTCTCCGGATCTCTCGAATTTCCCTCAGCGCGCTCGATCTACCTATCTTTCTGAGTTTGATTGGTTTTCGCTCCAGCTGACCTTTCCATTTCATCACTGGCAAAACCTACCTTTCAATTCTTCTTACCCTATGAGCTTTCAGCAAAGGACAGATTTCTTGGTCCATTGACATCGATCAACGAAATAGACCTCCTTCTTTCACTTTTGTCGTTGTCTTCCAATTCAAATAGCCCCATTAAGTGAGTGTTCCGCGAGAAAAGAGAGGCTGACATCTTTTCTTATCTATCTATTTTCGTAAATGAAGAAGATAAGTGAGAGCTTACTGACTGCATCTTCTAAGAAGGGCTTGGAAGAATAAATAGAATCTCCTTTCTTTTTCGAGAAAAGGTCCCATCCTTCAATATCATGATTGGGTCGACCAGGCCAGATCATGAGTGAAATATCATGATCGGGTCGACTAGGCCAGATCATGAGTGAATATAAAATATAAAATGTACATAGCAGTTCCAGCTGAAATACTTGGAATAATTCTACCACTTCTACTAGGAGTAGCCTTTTTAGTGCTAGCTGAACGTAAAGTAATGGCTTTTGTGCAACGTCGAAAGGGTCCTGATGTAGTGGGATCATTTGGATTGTTACAACCTCTAGCAGATGGTTTTAAATTGATTATAAAAGAACCTATTTCACCAAGTAGTGCAAATTTCTCCCTTTTTAGAATGGCTCCAGTGGCTACATTTATGTTAAGTCTGGTCGCTCGGGCCGTTGTACCTTTTGATTATGGTATGGTATTGTCAGATCCGAACATAGGGCTACTTTATTTGTTTGCCATATCTTCGCTAGGTGTTTATGGAATTATTATAGCAGGTCGGTCTAGTAATTAGGGGGCGGCCGTTCGGTCGCCTATGATACTAGGACCAATAGGTCAAAAATGGGTTTGTGCCGCAGGTGTTGAACGATCCACTCTACACAGGTGTGGGCTTACAGGGCTCATCAAGCCTTTCTTTCATTCATCAATAGGGCCCTGGTCACTTTTATGGGCCGGGATCGATAAGTGGAATGGAAGTCATAAAAAAGATCTCTTGATCTTCGCACCTCAGATCAAGAGGAAGGGTAGCTTGTCAAGCTGGCCTAAAATTTGAATTATTCTTAATTATTATATATATAAATATATATAATTAAGATATAAAGAAAAAGATTCGTTGTCTTTTAACCGGCTGTTCTTCTTTGTCAACGCTACTAAGGACCTATAGGTTCGCAATAATTAAAATTGGTTATTTTAAAAAGAAAAGGCGCTATTTAGCCCTACATTAGTAGAAGTAAGCGGCTGAGTTAGCCTAGCCTACCCTAAAAGTGGTATAGTAGGGTATAGCGAGCGAGTTAGCGAAGACGCTTAGGCTAATAGAAAAGAGAGCGTCGGTGCGTAGCCTTCATTCTACTACGCTACGAAAAGGTTACGAAATCACTTAGCTCGACGTTAGGAGAGTCAAGGGGGAACGCCATACCTACATAGAAGAACCGCTGTTCGCTGACTTTATAAGGTCTAACCTTTCGCCCCTACTGAAAAGGGGCAATTAGCTTTGCACCACTGATAGACTACTTAAGATTCAATTCAAAAGGCCCTACTTAGTTTCGCAAGCCTTTGTCATTGTCAGTCAACTAAGTAGGGCCTGAGGCCCCCTGTGAATCCGTAAATCTGAGGAGCATGCCGCAACAAAAGGATGGTCCCCTATGCATTTCATTCTTTCCGGAAGGGAAAAAAAGAAGTACCCCCCATCATAGTGAACCTCTCCTTGTGATCGGGATGAGGTAGATGCCTCCCAGCCGGGGGGCGGATCGAATCGGAGTTTCCTTAGGTAGCCACCGACCTACAGTTATCCTTAAACTTCCGTGCTTGGTGGAGAAGAAGCGAACAAAGGTACGCTCGCTTGCTGTCTTGTTCTCTGTCGCGAACTGGGATCGCTCGCCAGCTAGGTCAGATTGGAGCAACATTGTATGAGAACATATTACCCATATTCGGGGACAAGGGGCGAAACGACCTCTCGATCTACTTACTGCAGCCCAGGAAGAAAAACGTCGTCTAGGCGTTACCTGTTGCTCCGATCTCCCCTACGCCTAGGACGTTGTCTGGGCCCACCAAGAGCCATAGTTAGTTGCTGTTTCCATTTGGTAGTTTTTTTCTCGTTGTTGATACCGGCAAGACCCAGCCAGATGATGTCTGCTGGTTGGTAGTGAGAGGACTCTTAGTACCTGCATACCCAAAAGGGGGCGCTGGTTAAAAAACAAGAATTTTTCTCTTTCTTGCTCTCCCTTAGCAGCGGGAAAGGAGTCTATCTATCTGCCTAGCTTTGGTAGATTTCCCCCAACGCAATCCACAGAAATTCCACGAATCCCTTGGTGGATAAGTCCGACGACTCAGCAGCAGTGCGGAATTGTCTTTCTCGTCTGCTGGATCTGATCTATAGTTAGGGGGCAATACATACCAAAAGGTTCGAAGAAGGATAATGAGTGAAGATCTGCCCCAGCCAAGTCGTCGACCGCTGCGGTACCTGAACTGAATGCTCTGAGGTTGAAAGGCAAGTAGATAAGCAGATTCCTACCTGTATTTTTATTGTCTCGATTCGTCCACTGCTGCTACTGATAATGGCTCTTTCAAACTCAATGTGGACGGTTCCGCTATAAATGGATTCATAACAGGGGGTGGTGTTATCAGGAATTACCAAGGTCAGGCTATTTTTTATTTTTCGGGTAAGAACATGCAAGCAGAAGCTCGGGCGTTAATCACTGGCTTGGATCTTGCCTCCCAATTAGGCATACCCCTCTCATGTATGGAACTTGACGCTCAAGTCTTGTTGCATTTCATTCATACAGGGAGCTCCCCTTGGAACTTGGTATCTTTGACGCGATCATGCAAGTCTCTCTTATCTCCTTCATGCAATCTTTCCCGCATCTTGCGAGAAGGGAACAAAGTAGCGGATTCGCTGGCATCCTTTGCTCACGCTCATAGGGACAGCATGGTGTTCTACTCAGAAGAGAAGTTTCCCACTTGCTGCAAAAGTCATCTGCTTCATGATGCTTTGGGCTTATATAGCTTCCGACCATCATAGGTCTTTTAGCTCTTTTCTTTATGATTATGTAGCCTATGGGCCTTTTCTTTGGAGGTTTGGCTTAAATCCCCCTCCAGTTACTTTCATTTTAGATCCTATTAATTTAAGGCTTTGCCTTTCAAAGAAAAAAAAGAAAAAAAGAAAGAACAAATTCGAACCGGCCTTTCCTTTGATAGTCGACAAGCTTGACTTATAGCGAATTCCATAGAATTGGGCCGGCCGCCTGGAATCAAAAGACTTTCGAACCCGTTGAAGATCCTTGTGGCTCCGGATTCCTCCAATCCAGCCGATTCCGAATCGACCAATTCCGGGATCTTTTGCAGCGAAGGCCTGTCATCGAATTCTTCAAACCTGGGGCATGTCGATCCTGAATGAAACTAAACATCATTGATCCTACTATCAATCAATCCAAAGGCCTAACTCCGGCTCTCTCTACGGGTGGAAGGAGGGGCAACAGCCTTGTCAAGGCGCGGGCCAAGCCCACTCAAAGTGAAGCGATTTATACCGAGCAAGAACCTGCACTAGAATAGGAAAAGCCAGACATTCCTTCTTTTCAGAATTCCAGTCCTGCGGGCCTGCCCGAACTGTCAGTGATTCAAACAAAGACGCGGGTGCGAGTCTTCCTCGGTTGAAGTAAAAAAAGTCCTCCTCCTTTATCTTATTCCTACCATCCGGGGCGAAAGGATGAGACGGAATAGCGTGTCATTTCGGAACCGTTCATAAGCTTTCCCTTGACTAATATCAAAGTAAAGGCAGCTATCTGGATAATTTTGGGCCGAAGGCATCACAAGATCGAGAGGAGCCATCTTGATTCGGACTAGAGGAGGAAGTGAGCCCATAGGTGTAGGAATCAATCCACTGTCTCGTTGCCAATTAGAGTAGAGCCAAAGGCAGCTATCGCGATGAATTGTTACAATGTGTGCCTCCTTATGGGGAAGCGCGCATGCAGGTGCAGGAAGGAAGCTTCTGCACAGCAGACAATGAATCTATGGGTCCCATGCCTTGTTAGACGACCCGTGCCTTCATCCAGTAAAAGATTAGCTCGTGCCTCTTCCTTGGAGGACCTTACCAGGCATGAGGGCAAGCGCTTGGAACTAGATTGTCTTTTGACTCATGTCACGTCGATCGTTGATAAGTGCCCGATCTGGGATAGGCTGGCTGGGCACAGTTTTTAAAATAGGATTATTGAGTTCGCCTGGACTACGCTGGCTTTGGGATGCCAGGCTTGATGCTTCAAGAAAGTTCCAAACCAATCTCTGGCACTTGGTAAAGATTTGTGATTCCCGGGTGATGACAAGTAACTCGTGAAGGTCTATAGTCAACTACGGCTATTGAGCGTCGAGATGCTTTACCACGCGAGATCCTTTCCTCACGCACGGTACTTATATAGTAGAGCAGCAGCCACCGGCTTTATTCGCTTGGTCGAAACAGACAGATATGGGGAGAGAGAAGGGTAAAAATATCTTTCTATTCACAGCGTTGGAAATGCCCGAATAAGTCGGCTCTAGAGCAGTCATTGAATGTGCGACCTCAAAAAAATTTTATTTCGCTGGCAAGAAGGTAGGTTAACGTAAGAGGGTTCGACAAAGCCTTTCCGTTGGGAAATCCCTAATAAGCCGCGCTAAAGACTGTTAGCCTTCCCTTTAGTAGTTTCGCGAAGGTGGAGTCTAAAAAAATGTAACATCTGCCGACTCCTTTGCTCAGTGAACCCCGCATCTGAGGGTCGGGGCGTGAAGGCCTGTCGGCTTTGGAAATCTGACGATTACCTAAACCTAAAGGCTGCGAGTACCGATGCTCGAGACTTCGTCCCTTACTCCGATCCCGCCTCGAATGAAATGAAAGTTTGGGCACACCATCCTGCCGGGAGATAGGCTAGTTTGCTCAAAGCATCTGGTATGAGAGCAACATCTTTCTCTCCCTCATGCACCGTCTTTTGTTTGGTCAAAGGGAGGAGCGTTAGCAAAGGAAGGAGGAAAGTGGAGGAGCTTTAGCGACGATGATAGCAACTATGATAGCGACGATGACGATAAAGGGAGAGCCCTTTGAGTTTGATCTTTCACTTCATTCAATCATAAAGAGCTCGATCATCAACTAATAGATAGAAATTCTAACACGAGGATCATCAACACACCGGCTAATAAAAAGTACGTAAGGTATACGCCTTCCTATTCTCATGTCTTAAGAGATTTGTGCAACTTTTGTGGAATGAGATACTTAACCAACGCGCCTTACCTTTAAGGTTCCGATTTGAAAGCTTTAGGTCCAACAGAGGTAAAATCCTTCGACAAGAGCTTCCGATAATATGAATGATTTGGCAGCTTTCCCCAGTAAAGACATGCTGCCCTCGTCGCTTTTAGTAGCTTATTTTCGTAAGCTCCTCTCTCCGGTCGTCCTCCTTCACCGCTATGATCCCTTTATTCTCTCGTATATAAGGATTCGGCTTGCTTCCTCAATTGGTTATTGGCTGGACATTGAATGGCATTGACCGACTCTTGTCAATAGCAATAGGTTGTTTGGCAGCAAGCGACGAAAGATATGGCTTCTGGTTGTTTGTTGTGTCCGATAATATTAAGAGTTTCCGCGAATCCACACTAGCTAACTTTACACAGAAGGACTGCTTATTAGATTCCGGAATCTCCTATAACCATATTTTCCCCATCCCTGATGATGCAATGGATAGTTTAGCTAATTTATGTGCCACCCTCTTACCATTCTTATGAGTATCCGCATTCAATTAGAAACTTAAAAAGAATAAATTATAGCTTTAATATCATCCACAATGTGTCCAATGCTAGGCTCGGGTCTTGTTGGAGCACGGCTCCCACATTGCACTGCCTGTCTCCACATCTATTCGGTAAAAGAAAGCTTCCAATGCTAGCTTCATTCCATAGTAGACAGCCCAGGCTTAGACAACTCCAGCATCCGTGGCGTGGAAATTACTCTTTGACATAGCTGAAAAGATGGTGCCAATTCAGTCCCTTAGTCCTACACCTAATCCAGATGCCTTAACCTCCTTTCAAAGAGCTCTATCACAATTGACTTTAAAGCAGTCATTCGAGGCAAAAGGGAAAGGAAGCTCAAACTATCTTCCCCCGAAAAGTAAATTTACTTCCTGAACGACAAGTGGCACCGCAGGCGAAGAGATAGCGTTCAATGAATCAGATAATTTCTTTTCATTAAATAACCTAAAAATTTTTTATATAGGTTGTCACGAGTCTAGTTGAGTCAAGATGCGTGTCGAGATGAGTTGAGTAAACCTTGTTCCAGTTCCTTCTGTCTTAGTTGCTTGTGTGCTTTACTCTATCTTAATGCTCGGATCACGAATTGATCTTCTCGATAATGAGTTATTCGCCTTCAGAAGTAAGGTCGGGTAGGAACGATAAGTGGGTGGGGTCATTGAGTTAGCCCAAGGGGGGAGCCATCCTCTCGGGAAAGGGACAGGAGCGCCTGGCGAAACCAGACTCTATCTATCCATTCTGCCTCAGATCCAATCTGACTGCACTGACGAAAGAACAATGTCCGCCCTGATCACCCATGTGACAGATGGTGACTCCTTCATCGCATCCTTTGCTGAGGTAGAGTGCCTGAAAGAGAAAGAAGAGCTTACTAAGCCAAAAAGCTGAATATAGAGCCAAACATGCGGTTTTTTCTCGTCAAGCAGCAATCAAATCCTGGGAAAAAGGTAGGGTAGAATCGCCGAGTCGTCTAGCACCGTTCCCTGCCTCAACTCCACAATCACAATCATTTGTGAATAAAAAAGGTGGTTTGCTGCTGTCCCCGGCATTGGAAAGACCTGACAAAGAATCCTTATATTGGGAAATGTGCTATATGGAGGTTTTTTTTTATGATTGTTGACGTACTGACTCATGCTCAGGATCCGCTTATGGTGGTTCGGCTTGCTTCTCTGTTGGCATTTCCTAGACCCAAGACCTACTAATATTCTAATACTGCATGCAGAATGGATAGCACAGGTCGGAGGGGAAGAAGAAGGGAAGAGTACAATGGAAGGGGCCTAGGAAGATGTTCAACAACCATCTCCTTTCCGTCCAGAATGTAGTGTAGAAAAGCAAAGAATCTTTCCTGCTTCAGAGCTATTCAGAGCTAATAGGATAGGTATTCTATTTTAAATAAGGGGGCTGCCCTAAGGTGGGATAGTGTGTCAGTAAACACGCAGTGGTTAAGGGCATAGACCTCTAGACAGGACAGATTCAATTGTGGGTTCCACCCGCTTCCAGTCGAGTTTGATAGATTCCGATAGAGTCACCGCTCGCTTTTGCTTTTGACAAGATGCCCTAGTCCTTTTGGTAAGCGTAAGCATTTCGTAAGCAGAAAAAACTAGATATGAAACTCCCGGTATCAGTTACAATGCTCACTATTACGGATCCCACGACGACAGCTCCCGCTGAAGCAATTGTTGCTGCGGAGGTAGCTAAATTACCTATCCGCTATAGACGGAAAAGGCATGCTGTGGCGGACTTAAATAAACCTTAGTTGAAAAAACAAATTATTGGTGGACCAGAAAGAAATTATTGACCTTGATATAACCCTTTTTATACCGGAGTAAATGAAGACTCCTAGAATGGCACGCACGAAGAAGCCTACTCAGAGTAGGAATCCCGCACATTATAAAAAAAGGAAAATGGACCTGCAACTACCTTAGACTTTCTTTAAGGAAGATTGCAAATAAGAGCTGATCCTCTAATTGTAATAGTAAGATTAGGATCCCGACTCATCTGTAAATTTTAGGCATATAAGGTAAATACATAGATATAGGTAAACTTACGTATACTATACCTATACGGCTATCCTTTCTCTTATCTCTTGCTCCACTTTCACTACCCGCAGCAAAGCTAGGAGATTCCTGAATAGTCTGCTGCTTTCCTTAATTTTAATAAGAAAGGTGACGCATCTGTTCCACCTTATCTAGATTTTCTTGGCATAGCACTGCATTTGATTCTTTGGGAAGAATGACATCATCTACAGATAGGTCTTCATTAGAAAGCATTTGAAATCTATTTGCTGCAGACCCAACAATTTTACTGGCATTTTTCTATCATATCAGCTCTCTGCTTCATACCTGAAGGTCTCTGCACTACTTTCCAGTCATTAGCATTCTCAGTCTTTTTTAGGGACAGCTTTCTTTCCTTCTTCTTCTTCAGAGGTTGAGTAAGGGTTTGGGTATGATTCGGGCACTTGACAGTTGAATGCCCCGCAGTTAAAGCATTTAAAAGGTATCCAAGGCTAATCCACTTTGATAGCTGGAAAGCAGTCAAGAATAAAGTCAACCTCTAAGTAATCTACTGCCCTAACTAAACCACCAAGAGCGGATAAGGCTAAAGGGTGTCAGCACCCACTCCTGGGCAAAAGCATGCTAAGGGCGCAGCTTACTCCTTCAATAGCAGATTCAATAGCAAAGAAAAGAAGCAAGGCCCGCTACCACGAAGACTAATCAGACGATAGATGGCACTCGGTTTCCTAACTCATTTACTTGACTTTCAGCCTTTCATTTTCGGCAGCTAAGGAGGCTGTCTTGGTCGACCATCCTGAGTGTGACACTTCATTCCCTTTCTTTCGACCACATAAGATTGGGGTTACAGTTTCATAGGCGCCGATCACTCTGGTCTTCAGACCTTCCGGGCTAGAAAACCTTTACCACAAGTTGCTTGCCATAGAGGCTAGGGTTGTCTGCTTTGTCTATCGACTTGTCTTGATCCGCTTTCCTTCTTCCCTTTGTTAGCAGTTATGGTAGCTGTCCTTTAATCTTACATGACAGCTTTCGAAGCACGCTAGCCAAGCAAGGACTGCGGGGAATGAGAAATATACATACATCTAGAAGGACTGTATTAGGATGGGCCTTAGCGGTTAGGCATGCTGGTGGGAACGCATTAATAGATAGCTGAACGTGGGTGCAATCGTCATTCCCTACTAATAGAAGTCGGGGGTAATGGGTTTCAAGATAAATTAGGACCAACAAGTTCAGTCGTGAAACGTAACGAGTCTAAGGGCTGGACGGGGGATCTCGCGATTATGATCCCTATGGGGCTTGTATCGAATCTCTATCTCCGACTGACTTCAGTGTCTGAGGATGGCGCTAGTATTCGCTAAGGAAGTCTTATGGTGCTATCTAATCGTCTCTAGTTTATGGCCATCTCATGCCATGATGGGATTGGTCTTTGGGGGGTGAGTTGATATTAAGGTGTCAAGGCGCTCGAAGAAGGCCACAAGTGGAAGCAACCGATGCTTTGGTCATTCAGTTGACTCCTTGCTGCCAGTCCGTGCTTGCTGTCATGCTGGCAAAAGCGGGGCTTTCGGTCGGTTTTACCTACTATTGGATTTGAACCAATGACTCTCGCCGTATGAAAGCGATACTCTAACCGCTGAGTCAAGTAGGTCAAGCTGAGTCAAGTCAGAGAAAATAGACCCCTATAAGTATAAGAGAAAGCCGCGCAACCAAAGTTCCCCTTACTATACAAGGGGGGGCGGAGCGCTAAGAAAGAGAAAGCGTTATCACTATACGAAATGAAGCAGCGGCTAGCACGCTAAGCTAAGATCAACCACTTGGAGAACGCGGAGCCTTTCTTTCTCGGTCGTCTGTCTTAAGAAGTTAAGCGGATTCCGATTCATGTGGTCGTTCTCTGCTGCATTGGTGTTTTCATTCCCCACTCTCCACCAGAAAAAAATGTTTCCACTATATCTCAGGAGTAATCAAAGGAAGTACGGCGGGTCCGAGTAGGAAAAAATGAACTAAGAAGTAGGGCATAGAACAATGGATCAATTCATTCAACAAGATCCGTTCGGATCAGACCAGGATGAATGGGATTGGTTTGACCTCTCGCTCGGAATTCACCCGCCGCCGACAGATGTCCCATGCCACGTTTCGTGAACAGCTATGCCCGAGAATGAATGAATTGTGATATAGCGCCGAATAAGTCACAGCTCTATTCCCGACTTGAAATCCATAAAGGACTTTAAGGGAGAGAAAATAGGGGGCCTAAAATGCCTCGGGACGACTGCACGTTACATCATAGCAGCACGACCAAATGGAGGCGGAAAGCCGGTTGGGCGCTAGCGCTTTATATTATACTAATATAATATGAATTAAATTAAGTTAAGGGCTTTTCCCTTATTAGTAAAGTTGCTCGAGGCCGGAAAATTAGAATACAATCTAGAAGATCTGGTCGAATGGTAGAAGAATCTATGGATTCGTTAGGAATCGATAGTCGTTGGCCGGACATACGAGTCACAACCGGCCGGGAAGAGGAGGGATCAACGACGGAGCTACTAGCTACTAGTTGTAAAGGAAAGGACAAGACCACCTTTCGTACATTTATACTGGTCCAGACATTCGAATAGCGAACGGGAGATTGGATCTAGAAAGCACTTCCAGCAGGGTTGACGGCTGTGTGGCCCTCATTCAGCTGGAAGTAGGAAATCAATCCCGGCACGACCGATGACTTAGTCTCCTTCTCCGCTTCGACTCAACCACCTACCTAACCTCTTAGAAAAGATCCGATAGATAGCAGCTACCTAACTTTTAAGCCCTTCACCAATCAAGGTCTTTCATCTAGTAAGTCCTAGTACTATGTTCTCCAAGCTTGACTAATAGAGTAGGCAGGCCCTTTAGAGAGCAGTAGAATGTTGGGTTAGCTCTGCCTTTAAGTGATAGGGGGTGAGGGGAACTGCTCAGAAATGTCTTAGTTGGTTGAGGAGTCGGTCAGTAAAAAAAAGAAAGTCTGTCTGGTCTGGTGTAGCTAATGTGACTTTCTCGATCTATAGTTCTTCTTCTTTCTCTCTCTTGACCGCTTCCCTCACTCAAAAAAGAAGCCGTTGTGACACAGGTGTCTCGAGGTAGGCCGTGGATTGAATAGAGAAAGAAGGGCTAGAAGAGCATCCATAGGAAGAAGAGGACGGAAGAGTAGTGCATCCGTGTCTACTCACTCCGGTGGGATTCCAAGATGAAAAGGGATCAATCCAATTACAGCTGTCAGCTAGATAGACGAAACGAGGGCATATCCAGACGTTTCAGTGGTTTCCATTTCGATGGTGACATTAACATCCTTTACCATCTTAGTAGAATCTTAACTCAACTCGGGAGAGGAAGGAAGAAAGGCGAGGTTCGACCGTAACGTAATAAGGGCCTTTCAGAGTGTGATTCGTCGTTTCCAATGCGGTTAATTGCTATTAGGCTTTTGAGGCCTCTTCTTATGCAGTTAGCTCGACTCCAGGTATAGCTCTTAATGGGCATGTAGCCGTAGGCGGTAACTCTTATTTTTATCTTATTCTTTGGTCAGGCAAGTCGGCTGGTAATCCCAACCGAATAAGCAATCGAAATCGCTACAAGCAACCTATTTCATACCCTTTTCGTCGTACTTCCTCTTCTCCTTCTCTTCTTTCTCTCCCTGCCGAGCTTGTTGGAGTGCCATTGCCAAGATCTAGTGTAATTCCTTTTCCCCGGGAGCCAGTCGCACTAATGCTAGTATCAATAGGAAGATCTTTATTGCTTAGGAGATTTCTTGTTTTCTCCCCTGTAGTGTCAAAGTATTTGGCATAAAGAGCCCTCAATAACTTGCTTGTCCTGTACGCGGATAGAGGGAGTTTAAACTCGGCCTTCTACTAAGAGTGTTGCACAAATTCCCTTTCTTATCCCTTCTAGTTTAAGCCTTTCCTTCCTATGTAACCAAGTCCTCCTATGAACCTATCCCCGCCTAAAGGAAGATAGCATATCATAAAGAGATGAAAAAAATAAAAATTAAGGCGTCAGCGAGGGACCTCTATAAAGTCATTATCTGATAGCTTTCACAGGGCTTCTTGCTAAAGAGAAATTGACATAGAGAGCGACTGATTCCAGGCTTAGTATCTTCGGTTTCATCTTATAGGCTGACTTGCATCACTCTAATAGGATTCCTTGCTTGCATCATATCGTACAAATAAGGCATTAGAGAGCCCTTTCTCTTCCTTTATTCGCCGCAGGAATAAATTCCAACTATGCTGCCTTCTAACGAGAGGACTGGAATCCGAGCTCCTAGGCAAAAGCTTGAAGCTTGAAGACAGAAAGAGAAGAGATTAACGGGATGCTTTATAGTCGAAGTTGCGCCTAATGCTTAATCTAACTATTAGGTACTATATTAGATAAAGACTCAATCTGCCCAATACTATACGCTAGGAAGAACTTGATTAGGGTAGTAGCCCAGCTCTTGAAGGGGGAAGCACATAACTAAGAGGGTTCAGGCTTATACGATTCATGTTATCCCCCCGAAGCCCCTATCGCCTGCCTGGAACTCCTGAATTCACTCTTTAACTAGAGGAAGCGCCTAAAAGGGAAGCAACTGGGCTAGACTGCTGATCTTATGGAGTAGTCTGACCCTGGGAAAGAGACTGTAATCGCTGCCGAGAATAAACATGCTGTGCCGGGTGACTGGAATCCTCTGAGGTCAGCTGAACAGGCTGACAATCGGCAGAAGATGCTGAGCAAAGCTGCTGGCTTGAAGCGTGAGGCTGACCCGTAACATCAACTGCAGAAGAATGCGGTTAGAGTTGATGAACAGGAGAAGGCCGCAATACATCTCCATCATCATTCTCCCCCGGGGCTGATTAATTAGGTTAAGGAAAATATGAAGCGCCCCCATTAAAGAGAACATTCAAGGATACATCGAGTCTCTTGGATTTCACGTCATAGCGTCTATACCCGGACTGAGCATATCCAAGAAAGACACAAGTGGTTTCCTTGGGGACAATTTCTCTCTTAACTGCGCAGGAATATGAACAAAAGACGTGCATCCAAACACTATAAAATGCCTATAGTACTGCTCCAGTAAGAAGTTCGTGAGGTGCCGCTGCAGCTTCTTCCCTCTCTCTTCCCCCAAAAAAGGATAGAGATGCCCCGTCCCTTCTTTATGCACATCCATATACATAGCCAGACACAAAGGTGTACAATCCGGTAAAAATCTGCGGTTCTTTAAGTTCATTCACTGTAGGTTCTCTTACTTGCTCTAGTGGCTGGCAAAGGCCAACCGAGAGGGGAGAACGAATGGCTCAGGAATCGACTGGTTCCGAGCAGACTCGTGGAGCTGCAGTTTGGATTATCGTAGAAAGAATAAGAGGAGCCGTCTTAGGAAATGACTTAACTTAAAAGACAGATGACGCCCCAGCTTGACTCGAGATCAAGACTCCTTACAGCTCGCACCAATAGCGGAGCGGCCGGAGATTGATTGAAAAGGCGCAGCCCTGCCGCCCCCCTAGCCTACCTACTCGTGTTCGTAGCTCGATCGGAGGTCAAGACTGTGGTCCGGCGGAAAAACATAAGTCGTCCGTATCAAGTGATACGTGAATTGCTCAGTAGTGCTTCGCCACTACCGTAGCTGGCGGAAATAGCTTAATTGGTAGAGCATAGCCTTGCCAAGGCTGAGGTTGAGGGTTCAAGTCCCTCCTTCCGCTCCCGGCTTCGTCGTTTAGTGGTAACGAGTGTGCGCCCCTTTAGAGATAGGGGTGAGCAGCAAGCAGCCCCTTGTATAGGGTTCCAAACCTCTCTTCCTAATAAGAATAAAGGGGCAAGCCAAAACCTAGTCCTAACAAGTTGCTGGCTTTTCATCAGCCCTTGCGCGCTAGCCTTTTCCCTGACTAGTAAGGGGCTGCTAGTTGTAGCGCGCATTGTACTAGTGAATAGGAAAAGCGAATTTAGATTACTAATGACGGATGGAGGTTGAGGATAGAACATGTTCGGTCCCTCGCCCTTATCTCCTTCGCCGGAGACTTCAAATGATGGGAATCCTATCGAGAAAGAAGAGGTATAAGCATCGCCTCTCGATCCAATCCGTCTTCCCTGGCCTCCCCAAAACACTCTTGATACGAAAGAGACCTCCCGCCATAGAGAAGAGATCTAAAGTCTGGGTCCCCTCGATCACCCTCCCTTGAACCTGAACTGGTCGAGAGAGATGAACCCGCACCACATTTTATAACCTTCGAACCGAAAGCCCCAACTAGAGATGGAATTCCAGAACCTAAACCACTCCGTTGAGAGCTCCGTGACTCGTTCAAGGGAAGGTCCACCAATGATTGCCATTCTCCCCCTATCTGTCTCTTGATCCCTCATTCCACTAATCCGTTGTTACTTTACTGATTCATTCAAGGCATAGACTCCCTCTTTGTCTTATTAGCGCAGGTGTTCGTCAACGATGAAAGCCGCTTAAGACTCGAAGAAAGAGGGCTAGGCCCCCGGGAGGGCTTTCAGGGACTGGGTAGGGTGGATTATAGAGCTAGGGGCTAAGGTTTGTCCATTGGGATTGGGCATGGACGAACCTCGACTGGGCCAGCATTGATGAAAAATGACAAAAGACAAACTTCTCCCATCGCATCATTAACCGGTGTAGGATTCAAGATCAGGTCCAGGATTCGAGTAAAATCGACCTTCCCTCTCATCTCAGGGTGAGGCAAGGAATTCAAGCAAATGTTCGTTCTTCAATATCTCGGCTGCTCAAGAAGTTGGACTAGCTGCTCCTCCGACCCGGAGTGGATTCTAGTGGAAGGGCAGAGCAAAGCCTTGCAGTAGGAAGGTGTTCGTTGCTGGGACGGGTTCAAACTGGACTGAAGGGAGGAGGAATTAAATAGTCCTCTCTTCCTGGGGATTCATCACTGGCTAGGGCTTTCGAATCAAAGCATGGGCATCTGCAACTAAGAGGGAGCAGTAGATCGCCGATGGAAGAGCCATGTCAGTAAACTTATATTGGGACTTCTATGGATTATGGATTCGACTAGAGGGACTCCTAGCAGCAAACTAGTATAAAGGGGCCCCAGACGCAGGAGCCGCCAGCCGGATCGACCAACAAATGATAGGCCAGAGGGATGGGCTCATTCGACTAATCAGTGATCCCTGGGCCTACCTAACACAGATGTCCCTGAAATGAAATAGGGGATTGGTTGATCGGAAAGCTCGGGCAGGAGTAGGACATTCCATACAATTCCGATTCGCTAGCCTCTAAAATCCCATTTTTGAATCGGGGTGAATTCTAAGGTTCCTTATTCCGGTTGTAAAGCGGAAGAAGAGGGAGAAGGGGCACAGCCCCACCAGCAGCCCACGTTTCCGACCCGAAAGGAATTGCAAATGAAAGAAGAATCTGTGTGCACTATCCATGGAGTGGAGTGACTCTTCTGAATCTCCTCTTCTCTATCTCCCCCCCTTTTTTTTTCCTTCGGCTATTACCGGCTGGCAACGCTTGGCCCAACATTGGATTTGTTTGAAAACAATACAACCAAGGTGGCGTTCATTCAATCAAAGCTTTTATGCCCTAGCACTAATGACTCTCTTTGGAAAGAAAGGAATGCAGGGAACAAGTCTTTCCTTTCCACTGGTTCTTGAAAGCTCTCAATCCCCGCTTCTCCCATATTGATTCTCCCTCTCGCATCGGTTCTGCATCAGATAATGAGCCCATGCGCAAACTTTCTCTTTTATTGGCGCCCGATAGGTAGGCTATTAGATTGAGTCGAAAGCCTACCAACGCATAAAGGTTCCGATTCGAGCGAGAGCCCAAACGGGGGAGGCGAGAACATCTTGATCGAAAGCTCCACTGTTCTGAATAGTGAGAAAGACTTTTTCAAATTTGATCAAATCGATCGAGAATTTTTTAATATCTTAGGTGGGCCAACCGACCGACCGAGTTGGGCTGGGCGTCCATGTCACAGAACCTTTCTCTAGCCAAGAATCCCATTATTGATCGAATCGAGGCGGATCCAATTCATTGGCAAATGAAAAATAGACCGTTTTCACACTCAGAAAAACCTAGAAAAGAGGAAGAGTCACTAAGACAAGAGCTAGGTAAGCAAGCAAGAAGGAGAGGCTAGAAAAGGCAGGGGCTCTCCATCTCTAGGAAGATTGTGTCCAGGATCTGGTAATCTAAAGCCTTGCTTCTTCTGGTCGGCTCGTATTAGCCTGTGCTTTATTACAGGTAGTCATTCCCCCGTTCCTTTAGTCTTTTCAACGGTACTTTAATCTTAAGTCGCGGTCATGTCTCGCCCCCCCGGTATAGTGACCGGTTCCATGTTTTCCCCGAATTTAATCAGTTCCAGGCTCAAGTGCCTGTTCATCCATCTTCATTCCAAAGGCGAGCATATCCATTGAGTGACTGTAACTGCTATCGTTTACAGTCAATAGTTCTTAACCAACCCTTTCTCTTAGAGCTTTATAAAGCTTGAAGAGAGAATAGGGAGTAAGGGGGACCTTCGCTTCATTATAAATTGGACCCGGACCTTCTTTCTTCTCCTGCGGAGCCCTGATAAAGTAACCGGCGGCAGGTTAGTAAAGTTCTCCTGCTTGCGGATTTTTCCCTGCGCTGATTCAGGAGCCTTCTTCTTTAGTCTAGGATTCTAAAAAAAGAAAAACAAAAAAAAGAAGCGGCTGGGCGAGAACAAGAAGGGGTCGTCGTCCGGCGGCCGTCTACTAAGCGAAGAGCCGCTCGCTTCCTTTTATTCGCACATAAGATGTGCAGGTTAGGGGAAGAGAAGCAAGCTAGCCCCGCCTACCTCCCATCTATATCTATAGGCGGCAATGGTAAGAGCTGGTAAGCATGGTAACAGTATCGGCGGCCGGGGCCGGTGCTCCGCGTTCTATCTAGGTTCCGCTCTTATGTACGCCCGGGAACCTCTTCAATAGAAGAACCCGTGTGAGTGGGAAGGGATTGAATCATTCATTCATCTTTTATGTCTTCTTCCGTGATCCATTTCATGTAAACTCTAATTAGTTAGAAAAAGGCCTACTTTACAAAGGGAACGTAGTTTCCCGGGAACCAAAAGGTTCCCGGTAACCGGCCGCATCGGCCCCTTCGTTACCGTCAGCATTTGGTACTCTCTCGATAGCTTCAATAGTTCACTGAAAGCTTTTGGTGTAATGAACCGCAAGCCCTTCAGAAAGAAAGACATAATAAAAAAAAGATAAGAAAGGTTTGGTTACGGGAACCAACGGTGACGAAGGTTACCTACTTTCGGTGGACGTGGAGCCGTTCAGTCGAACAGCGTAACGAGTCTAAGGTTACAGAAGCGTTCGCCTACTTTGATAGGCATAGCATTGCAAGCAAATAGAGCAGAGAGCTTACCCTTTCTTTCTATTAGAGTCGTGAGCTTGTTGTAGTCGGTCCTAAAGAACCTTTCTGCTTACTTGCTATATCCCCGCGTCCTTGCACGGCTCGGCTCGTTCTTCGAGCCCTGCTTCCCCCTTCCCCCTCTCCCCGTTCTACCGTCCAAAACAGGCCGTATGGAGTATAGCCAAGTGGTAAGGCATCGGTTTTTGGTACCGGCATGCAAAGGTTCGAATCCTTTTACTCCAGATTATGAACACCCGATCGGATCTGTCAAAAACGAGCTGACGACTACAGGGGAAGCGGCTGACTGCAGTCCCTGAGCCCAGCTTGTAGCAAGCCAAAAGTTTGACTTGAGCCTACTTTGCTAAGAGAAGAGAGAGAAGGAAAAGACAGACGGCAGAAAGCAATCCTTCCAACCGCGGAGTTGAACACAACACTGACTTCGGCCAGTTTCTTTCATCAATCTCCTGGCCCTTGCTTAACTCCTTGTTCCGTAAACCGGTCGCTGGTTGATCTGATCGGACCCCGGACACGCGAGAGCCCAGCCCGAGAGGAATGCATGGTTCCCCGGCGCTTCATGGGACGGACGTTCGCAGTCCCCCTCCCTCTAATCTAAGCCTACCTCGCTCGCCCAGGCCTGCCGGCACAATAATGGAATGATGGAGCTAATCTGCTTGCTTGTGCAGGCGATGACCGCTCGGCTAGGGCGCGGCAGAGGAGCTTCGAGTGACGGGCTGTCGAAGAGCAAAGAAAAAAGTCACTCGAAGCTCTGCCCTTTGCTTTGCCCCGTGCTGTCTTCCTCCAGTTGCCCCCACCCAAGAGGCCTGCAGTCAATTGCCCTTCTCGTTCTCATCAAACAAAAGACAATCGCCTTTTGCCGGCAAGCTAGCCTCGCCTACCTCATCTATAGGCATTTATATCCGCCCGCGCGCGAGATCAGATCGACTACTCTACTACCATCATGCCGAATTTCTTCAATAGGACGGAAAATGAATAGCTTATTCATAATCTTAGAGGCCCTGCACCGCTGCATTCAATTGCTCTGTCATAAAGAAAGGGAAGGAAATCTTTTTTTGATCAATCGCCTGAACCTGCCTTTCTTTCTTTGCCAGGAGGGGTGGGCCAATCACTAATGGATCTCTCAACGAGAGCCTCATTCTGTCTAGAGGAAATTTCTTAGGTTTAGGTGGATCCGGTTGATTATGCGATTCGGTAGATGATTCGGAAGTTGGTTCAGCGATAGATGTAGTCGATGGGCTAAATCGTCGAACTCCTCATTGCCCCAATCTTCCCTGTAGGCTCCCTGCTCCGCCAGCGCGACAACTGTCCGAATCATTTGACGCTTCTTCTCACTGAGCAGCCCCTCGACTTCTACTTCAGGTTCGGGGAGCTCCGGCAGGGGAACTTGAGTCTCAGCAGAACCTTCCCTTTTTTTATCTCTCCTTTCCCGCGAATTTTATCCATTTTGCTCAGTTGGGGAGCGGAGGTACCCTCGAGCGGTGGCTGGGCAGTGATCTTTGTGGTAGCGGGGGGGAAACAACCCCGACCAGCCGGCCTGTACTGCTAAAGAAAAAGGGCTATGGAGATGAATGCCAGTCTTTATTTGACTAGGTTAGAGAAGATGATGGTCAGACTAATCCAATCAGCGGAAACCATATCCAAAGGCATGTCTGCAATGCGTTCGGCATTCCTCCAATCCCAAGTAGCTCCTTTGTCACTCTACAATCCTCCTAACTTCAGTTATCCAATATTCGCCTTCATAAATAAACATCAGTCCCCTTCCAACAATTCTAAAAATCCATATGCCAGTCACAATACCCATATTAGGTGGATCATGACGCAGAAACTGAGGCCCGAAATGCATATAATCTTGCTATGGCTTCTCACCCCCCGTCTTCCTCTTTCGAAATACGCTACTCCATGAGCCCCGTAAGGGAAGGAGTACATGGTCATTCCTCGATTCTCGATGGGTCTGCTTCTTCCCGTCATCTCAGCTCTCGCCATTTCAACCCATATCTAATGTAGCCCACAGCTCGCCCCAAACCCTACCAGCTTTCCAGGCCATTAAATCCCCGTCATTCCATTTTAGCTCACCTCCAACCGGAAAGCTTTCGCGATGATGTTTTCCGAGAATACATCCTTCAAAAATGGGATTTGGTTGGATGGAGTCTCGCAGAAGAATATCATTTTGAGAAAGGGGCGCTACAACTAGCAGCCACTTTCTTCTTAGTAAGATAGGTTGCTTGAGCCAATCCTTAAATCGTGGGAGGAAAAGGCAGAAAAGTGAGCCCACCCCAGGCAAATCCACTTCTCGTTATCTTGTTCCTGGTCAAGCTCCCGTACCCGCTCCTTACTCCCATCCTCCCCATCGAATTAAAGTAACGTAAGGAGGGGCCACTATCAATTGAATAAGCGTCTCAAAGAGAATGAGGTCTAGCGCCCCATCGAGAAAGAGCAATAGAACAAGGTGGGAATAAGATCTAAGGTAGGACAACCAAGGGCAATTCAATGGCTTTATGGGAGAATCCTTAGACTTTATGCGTAGGCAGGCCCAGCGGTATCCAATCAATGTAGTCGGCGGAACAAAGGAAAGAGGAATGGGAGACGTTTTAGAGGAAGATCTAAGTACCGAGAGGGAAATGGAGCTCGAATCCATAGCATTCTCCACGCACCCACCATTCGTTAGCAGCGACCTTACCACGCTTACCACCAGCCATTTCACTCGAATCTGTAGTAAGCAGTATCCTTCGCAACTAGAGGAGAAATCCTCTTCTTTTCTTTATCTTTCTTGGAATAAAAAACCTTAAGAACCATAGGTGCCACCAACCGAGGCAGAGATTGGAGATACAACGATTGGAGTGCCATACCCGAGATAGATCTGAACCGACGGTTGCGGAGAATAGGTGCAACGGGGAATCATGGGAATAACGAGAGGGTACGTAGGGAACATGGCTGACCAAGCTCCTTTTTCTAACGATTGAAAAAAGAAAGAGGCCGGTGTTCTTCCCAACTGCTCCAATAAACGTGCCTACACCCCATCCCGTCTGGAGAATGATATGATTGACCGAGAGTACTTATGAAACCCGGCACTGAACTAAGGGTTTGATCTGCGGCCTCCTGAACTGTTCGCATCGCTCTCTTCGGTTCAAGCGAAGGCTATAATTACAGTTCAGATCGACTTCCTAGCGTACGGAATACGGAATGGATTCCAAAGCCCCTCTGTTTTAGCTTAGACTAACGGCACCGATTCCTAGTGCTATAACAGAAACTGCCCTTAACGCGCAAATAAAAGCCCTCACAACACTCGGTACCTGCTCCCGCTTATTGATTAGGGTGAGTCACTCAAGTCCCTTGTCACTCGTCCCTCTTTTACGTTTACGAAAATACCGGGCTTTATGCTTTTTTCGGAAACTAAACTAAAGTAGCTCGTCAACCTAAAAACAGAGGACTTCCCTCACTACGAAAGGTGTCCCGTGGATGGCGTACTTATATATCTCCTATTCGTTCTGGATCCAGCTGAAAAAGCCCTTTGCTTTATATTAGCGCTAACGCGCCCCTACAATTGAAAAGACATTCTAGCACTCCTTTTATAAGAAATTGCATGGCTTCGGTTGGTCACTTGCGGGAAATGAAGTCTTTGATGCGCGAGAAGGCTGCCTTCGCAAGGCTTGCTTTAAAGTCCCAACTGAAAGGACGGTTAATAATTAGTAGTTGGCCCGGCTCTCCCTGCCTGCGCTTTGGTTCTCATGCCTCGTTTTGTTGACGTCGTGCGTAGGATAAATGATTTGCACCGGATAAGCATTTGTTACAGTCGCGAAATACGGGCTTTTGTAAAAGTTTTCATTTTCTGATCTACCTTTAGCTAAGAAAATGCCATTGTCCTATGGCTGCACTAAACTTTGAACTGGACTAAACGAAGACAAAGTGAAGTCGAAGAACAAAGTTGAGTCTAAACAATTTAAGAATTCTTGTTTTTACTTTCTAAACAATGGTTAGGCGGAAAGGGTACCCTTAGACCATAAGCCAGTGAAAAAGAAAACCTAGCTAGCCTATAAGCTTCCCTCTCCGATCATTGCTTGACTCGCCATAACCCTTACACCACACCGCCCCTCGTCTTCAAGCTACGGCTACCTGCATGAAAGCCAACCGCTACAATCCTGCTGCAATAATAACTCGTTATTTTAGCTTGGAAGGACAATAGACTGCCATATCCCATATCTTTTTATTGGATGAGATTAGGGGTCTGTGAGAGCCCTTTCTCTAACTTCGATGCGCTCGCCTCTTTCTTCTCGGAATCCTACGTACCAATGTTGCAACAACCAGCTCTTCCCCAATCAACTCAAGGTATGCAGGTCTCTTTTGCTCCACCACCTCAGGCAACCTTACCACAGTCTCAGCGGGTTCGCCCGTCTCCACCAAATCAAGGCCAACATGGCTATATGCCAAGGCAAAGGCCTAGTCAACCGCCTACTCAGCTTAACCAACCCATGAGTTTGATTTTACCGCTCCGTGTTCTTTGATTTTTTAAGCCTCTCGAAGACTAATCGGGGGGACTTCTATGTGATTGACCCTTGTCTTGGATTTGACTACTATGTCATCCACATAGTCTATGCATCATCTCATGGAAGATGGCCGTCATAGCCCTCTGGTAGGTTGCTCCGGCATTCTTTAGGCCGAGCCGAATGGCATGACCTTTGCACAGAAGGTTTCCCGCCCCGTGATGAAGGAAGTCTTCTTTTGGTCTTTCTCGGCCAACCGTCTTTGGTTGTATCCTTATAAACCGTCCATAAATGACAGCGTTTTTTACCCCGACATCTAAATTTGGGAGTGGGAAATCGTCCTTGGGACAGGCCTTATTTAGTTTAGCTTTCTAAAGAGTGAGTAAAAAGAAATGTTACTCTAAAGATCCACTAAAGAGAGATGTGACCGGCATCCCTCAAAAGAGTTCGGAAAATTTCTTTTTACTCTAAAGACCCACGACAGAGGGATGGAGCTTGGAGACTTTCTTTTTAGACCTATATTAAAGTTATGCTCTACTAGGACTGGATCTAAGCCTGGCATATCGTTATATGACCAAGCAAAGACGTCCCGGTATCGGCTAAGAAATTGGGCAAACCTTGCCCGCCAACTAAAAAGAGCGATTGAGAGTGGATTTCAGGTTCGATAGTGTCGAGAAGGTATTAGCCACCGGTGACCGTACTTTCGTAAAAGCACCATTGGGCGGGGGTTCCTCTTCTCTTCTCTTCTTCCTCTTGAACCTCGAACAAAAAAAAGATCTCGCCATCAGCTCGACTAAGAGTTCCGAATCAAAAAAGTAAACTGAACTTTACTTAAGACGAAGGAACCGAGTGCCAAAAAACCGGTTTCGCTTCAAACTACTAGTAATTAAGACTAAAAGTAAGGAAGTCCTTTTCTTGACTTGGCCTGCGTTCATTATACCTACCCCCTTTTTAAATAACTTGATTTCAATCTCAACAAAGAAATGAAAGCATAACTCTTTGCTTGTTGTCCTCTTACTTACTCAATTGTGGAGGTCTCTCGGGTGTCTGATCCGATAAGTCTCGTGATGAAGAGAATTCCGATCTTCCACTAAGAAAGGTCTCGTCACGACAACTCAATTTGTCCGGTAAACTACTAGGGGCTCCCCATGGTTTAGTAAAAGGGAGGGGAGATTTTATCCTCATCCGGGGGTTCATTTCATTCATTATGAAGTCAAAAGTGAAGGTCTTAAAAACTTCATAGAATTCATGATCGGCCATTCCATTTGTGCTTTCAGCAAGTAGGCGACGCGAATCTATTTCTATGCTTCAATCGGATACCAATTGCTTGGATGCGTTTGAAGCCTCGAGATGACTTGCAGAAAAAAAGCTTTCTAGGTTTGTCTTCTGTCTCCGTAACAAATGGTCCATTTATTGATGGGCGAACGACGGGGATTGAACCCGCGCGTGGTGGATTCACAATCCACTGCCTTGATCCACTTGGCTACATCCGCCCCTACCCCCGCACAGGTTTCAGTCTCTATCTACGATCAGATCCTTTCTGAACTCCCCTATGACCGCTATCAAAGAGAAGCTTTTTCCTAGACTATAGTTGCAAGTCTATTGTTCTCTTTCCGAATTAGGTGAAACAAACAAAGAGGTTGGGCTGTTCACTTCATTGATTTGACTGAACTTTACTTAAGATTAAAGAGAGGGGCCGGGCGGGCAGTAAAGGCTCATTTAGTAGACAGCGAGCGAGCAGCAAGCACCTACTCCTATCAAAATGAAAAGCAGCAAGCTGAACTTGAATTGAAGAAGCGAGCCTCTATCAGAGAAAGGAAAGCCGTTGCGCGTTAGCGCATCCGTTTTCTTGCTCGTTAGCGCCCTTCCTTCAGCTGGCTTCGCCTTATCTATTCATCTCTTTTTTAAAATGGAGATTTAGGGATCTCTCTTGTTCATAGATCTTGAAACCAGATCTATCCCCGGAAGAACCAACACTTCAAGGGTGTAAGCAACGGAAGGTTCGAACCCTGTCCCCGACATTGTTCTCCGACGATGTCCCCTGGGCGAAAGGGGACACCATTCTCTTTCTTTCTTCAATCGTTCCGATCAGGACAAGTGGGTTGGTTCGTTTCGTCCTCCTATCTACGCAATTCTCTGTCTTCGTTCGTGATCATGTTGGGCGAAAGGTAGTTGTAGAGGAGCGGCTGTGAAAGGGCTCTTCCCCCCTTTCATTGAAGTAGGGAGGGCTTCCTTCCCCACCATTCCGGCCTCTTATTGATAGGGATTTTACCGATGCTGAAGGTAGCTTGCTTACCAAGCCACCCACTTTAGAAGCTGGTCGCTAGAAAGAAGCGACGAGGAAGCGAAGCTGTCTACGAAGCTTTGCTTCTCCCCCTGTAGTCGTAATACTAGGCTCGTCGCTACTTTGATTCAAAAGGTAACCGATGGTTCCCGACTTTCTCTGGTTTCCGCAACCGTAACCATTTTTCCGATTACATAAACCTTTTTTTTTAATAGCGAGACGCTCTAAAAAAAGTGAAGGATAAGCAACCATTCTAGAAGCGGTAGCTTCCCGCCTCCTTCATTCCTACTGCCTCCTTCGGTGAGAAGTTCCCTTCCTTTTTATAAAAAAAAATGCCTGATTGGTCTGCTCAGCAAACGTACAAAGTGGACCGCTGTTTGGCTGACCCCCTTCTTCCCATTCGGGTTGGGTTGACCCATAAGTACAGTAAGAAGGAATGGAACCGCTTGAGAGTCGTCTGAAGTTCACACTTGGGTAAAGACGACTTACTTTGGAAACGGAACACGAACCAATTTAAGCGATTCCGGCTTCTTATTGAGCGTAGCGAAATCAAGGTTTATGAGAAAGTCAGCGAAGTTTCTATGATGTTCTACCTTTGCGTAGTCTCGGTCCACAGTGACAGTGGAAGGCTCCGCACCTGAGCCTCGTTAGACTCAGCAGAAGTGTAAGGTGTAAGTGAAGAGAATAGAAGAGATGAAGTCCGCCCCTTAGCCTAGTCTATATCCACAGCTGACGCAACTCCGTACCGACGTCTCACTACTACTTAATTTAATTAATTAACGGCTAAACTTTTTCATAACCTGAGCTTTCCTTAACCAGTTGACCTTACTTCGTAACCTTAGCCTCCCTTTCTTTATAGTTCGACTAAGTGACTTCGTAACCGAAACCTACTTTTTTTCTTACTGTAGCATAGGCCTTCGCCACTTAAAACGGGCGCTTCGCCCCTCTTTTTTTTTATTAGAAAGAGCGGGGCCTTACTTATTAAGGGGGGTGGGGGAACCCGTAGGAAGGGGGGGCGAACCGCCGAATTGACATCTGAAATCGCCAACATGAACACAAACGAAATCTTTAATTTCGTATAGAAAGAAAACGAACCACTTCTCTTCTCGGAGCCCACGGAGCGGTATATGAAGAATGGCTTTTTGGTCCCTTTCGTCCAGTGGTTAGGACATCGTCTTTTCATGTCGAAGACACGGGTTCGATTCCCGTAAGGGATAGGTACTCATTCCCGGCCGCTTTCAGTTAGTGTTCATTGCTGAGTGATCGCTCGCTATCTGGCTGGAAAAGGTGGTCCGGAAGCTTCCTCTCTCCCAGCAAGCAAGATGAGATCACCACTTCTCTCGGACTTCCTTTACTTCGTAACCTTAGCTTTAGATGTCCTTTCATAGATTCTCGAACCTCCGACAGACAGAATATCCATGCATGCGTTCTTTCTCTCCTCCCCTCAGCCATAGAGTCATCTTTCCCCCCCTTTTTTTTCTTTCTTTTTTTTTTTAGGCATTGAACCCCACCGCTCCGTGGGGTGCTGAGTGGTGTCCTCCCCCCCCTAATACCTAATACAGAGTTCCGTCTATGGAGCCTAAAGCTTCAACCATGGCATAGCAGTAAGCAGTAAGTTGGCCTAGTCTCTCGCCCAGCCTTCGCCTTCTTCAGTGGCCAAGTTGAAGCGTTCAACGGTTCTTCGGCCTACCACCTTTCTCAAGGTTGAGCTTGTTTAATTGAAGCTAATGCTATGCTGCCCTTCCCTTGTTCAAGAGAAAGCGAGGACTTTCTTTTAGCTACCGGCCCAAACAAAAGAGATTAGCCTCTTGATCGATCGATTGATTGGATCGAAGTACGAAGGGCTTGATTGAAGTGTGAGATCAGCCCAAGACTAAGGCCGAGCAACTAGCTGCTGCAGGATTGGACGTCTATCTATCTCACCACGCTCCCCTACTCCTATAAAGGCCGGCAGAAGGAAAGCTCGTTACCGCAGCGCTCGTTCACCCCTTCGGCTTCTTCCATTCAGGTAGTTTTTTTCTTATTGGCAAATAGCGTCTTGAAGTGAAGCGAAGGCATTATTGAAGGAAAGAGATGGCGGGTCGGTCAAGTGAATTCGCTATTCGATTCCATCCTCGATCCCACCAAATTTAGATTCAAAAGTTTGTATCTCTTCTTTACTTTTAAGTGAGAAGGGGGTGACTTCTCTATGTCGCCGTCTCATCAATGAGCGTAGATTGATAGAGATGGCTTTTGTGCCGGTAAATCTGTATCCCATTCTTCAGGTATAGTTTTCTTTGATCACAGATCGACAGTCCTTTCTCCCCCTTTCGTCATAAGGCGTGGTCTGACTCTGAACCATTCCTGTGTTTAGGTCCCTACTAAGCATAATTCGTAAACTATGCAATGGCTATTTGAAGACTTTTAAAAAAGTTTCTCGCAAAGCAAAAACAATTTAAAACGACCTTACGAGGTAATGCTGAGTTAAACTACTCGTGTTAGCATGGAAGTCAGCCCGCTGATTCCATTCTGCTACTAGGGTTCCAAACCTTCCCCTTAGCTCTATAAAGACCTTTCCAACTCAAGAGATGCTAAAGCTATTGTTAGTTGGTCTTTCTAAGTCGGAAAGAGGGCTTTGGGCAAAGAGCAACTCGAAAGTACTTGACTTCAGTCCCAGTACTGAAAGACGTGACTTCAGGAGTGGATTTCGGAAGGAAAGACTTCGTTTACTTCCTGCAAATTGCTTATGTAAGAACTAGTAGAAAGAAAGGAATTTTTCACTAAATAAGGCAGCATTGATAGACCGTTGAATGAGAATGCTTGAGTGGGAATCGTCTTAGCAACTGGCTATAGACATGACTAAAAGCCGCCGGGAGAGGAGAGACAATCTTTCATGAGAGAGGGACGAGCGAGTGAGAGATTGGGAAAAAAAGAGGTAGGCCTTCTGAGCGGTCATTTAGGGGCCTTGTTAGCGAGCCATCATTCTTCCCTAAGCTGCCAGAGTCCGATCGAAGCGAGCAAGAGATAGAGGAATCATCGCTCATAGATGTGAATTTAGAAAGCAAGCCCTAATTCTTTTTCATCTCCTCGGGCAAGACCAATTATAAGTCGACGTCTTAACCTGACTTCCTAAGCTCAGTTGATTGTTGAAGCAGTAGCTCTGGATCGAGAGCAGGATGCTTACCGTGGGTATTATGAAAAGGGGAAAGGCTTTTTTTATAGAGAGAGGTATAGGAGAATGGAAGACCAAAGAGACCCAACTCATATCGTACCAAGAACTTGCCATTGACCTGATCAAGCGCTTTAGGGAGATCACCTTCACCCATGTTCCGAGAATATAAAATCGCTTGGCTGACTCGCCAGCCCTTATGGAATTCATACTCAGCCGCTCTAGTACACATGCTAGTACACCGAAGCACAGAGTCGCTTGTCATCGACATCCGAGCCACAGAGAGCCCTTCCGCCGAACGGGACTCATTTATCTTCTTGGATGAAGACTATCGGGAGTTGGAACATGATGAACTATCACCAGTCAAGACGAGGAAGATTACGAGGACGATGGGAACCATGGTATTATTCTTTCTACAATTACCTCAAGACGGGTTCATACCGGAGTACGCCACTCGTGGTCAGAGGAGAGCCCGGAGGGAACTTTCCCGACGATTTGTGATCTTGGGAGATGTCCTTTACAAAAGGTCACTCGCCCTTCCGAAATAAGGAGCACACATTGTTGAACAAGCTCATTCAAGTGGGTGCGGAGGACACGTCAACAGCCAAATGCTTGCCAAGAAAATCATGAGGCAAGGCCCCCTATTAAAAGTAAGGGTGTCAAGAGATGTCAGAAATGTAAACTCCTTTTATTTGATGGAATTTGATTTCAAAATGCTGCATCATGTCGAATGGCGGGTCCATCGTCTATCCCCAAGGTAAGACCCCGAATTAAAAAAACGTACCTTCGAAGGCATGATTGCTGCGATCAGGAGCTGCTTAACATCATTGAGAACAGGAGATCAGAAGATTTGGTGGAGGATAAAGTCAAAAGTGAACCAACACTGGGATCTGATCATAGCCGCCGTGAAGTGTTTGGATGCAAAGGCGATGGTTTTTAGATTCGGCAAACATGAGATGTGTCCTGCACGAAGTACATCGAATTTTGGAGATATCCCGTAATGTCCTTTTTGTACCTAGATAAGGACGACCTCGAGAGAGCAGACGACCAGTAGAGTAGGTGCTCCATCTCGTTCCTGCTGCGTAGGTCTAAGGTAATTCACAGTGCTAGCAGATCAGAAGGAAGTGGGCCCTCACCCTTCTCTAATCTAATAGGGGCAGTGCTACCTATAGAACGGGAATGTTCATCCTCTCTTAAAGTCCGTTATGGATTTCAAGTCGGGAATAGAGCTGTGGTAAGCAATATAGATCGCCCCTGACTCTCTCTCTATAAAAAAAAGCCCTTCTTAATTCTTAACTTAATAAGGCTTCGGCCCTATGGAGTAAAGGGAAGTGCAGATCTGGAGTGTTTGGACGAGAAATAAAGGCTTTGCAGCAAGCGGAGTTGTACCGAAATTAAATTTTCCGGGCATACGAGAAAAGAGTCCAGCCGAGCATATTTGTTTGCTAGTTTCTTGATCCCGGAAATCTTGTACTCAGAGTCACGGATAAAGTGGACTACCCAGCTTGATACTTGGTGGATGACCCCCCTTTCTAGTGGCTTTTTCCCGTCCCTTTTGGGACCATTCACCCTTTTCCCAACCAAGCATAGGTAGAAGCCCTCTTTCCCATACACAACGACGGTTCCAAGCAAGATGAATAGTTTATAGCCGACTCAATATCGGCGAAATCCCCCCATTTAATATCTTTAGTACCGATTCTCTTGTAGTGCACCCTTCATCGAAAGAGTAGGCGGTTGAAAGACCCACCTCTGAATAAAGCCTTTAGGTTGGGAGATCTCAAAGGGGAACCTCGCTTAGCTTATCAGTCCCTGTATTATTCAACTCATCTGTCCACTTATCTTGTCCAAAGCAGAAGGAATTTTGCAATCCTTTGTTTCGAAGGTAATCCGCCAGTCTCTAGACTGGAAAAGATTCAATCCACTTGTTGGCCTGCTTCTATGTCCTGTAGCTTCTAAGGCATTAGCTTCAAAGGGGCTTGTTGGCCCCCTTCTTAGCTCTTGATGTCTGCTTTAAGCTTCGTCGAATAAGGCCCGTAGCTTACAACATCTTATGAGAAGGGCCTCTCGATACAATTTAAGGCCAGTTGCGTACTTGCTAGAGACGGATTCCGCCATTCCCTGAAACATCAGGGCCCAGAAAAAGATTTGGATGTGGATGATAGAGAGCTTTTTATATATCCCCAAAATGAGAGCTATTAGATGAGAAGAGACTTCGCGCCATGGAACATGCCCAGGTCTACCAGAAAAGGGGCTTTCAAGTGAATTCAAAAATAAGGTAATATAGAGAAAGGTCAACATAGGAGATAAAGTCTTGAAAAAGATTATTTCCGGACGTGAGCCTCGCCCAAGAGGGAAACTCCATTTTGTGCTCGATCTCTTCTGTCATGCATCATGGCTGGGTGAGTTGTCCCATTGCGAATGAACCTCCGTGCTTCCAATCTGGTCATGCACTTCTTTAAGATGTGGAACCTGGGAGCTTTCCTCTTATAAATAAATAGGGCTAAATCTTTCGTAGGGGGGTAAGGATGGTGCCGAGGTCTTAATAGAAAGGGGTTGATAGTCCCGTCTGCTAGGCTTTTCCGAACTTCCCTTCGCCTTTCTCTCTCTTAGTTAAGGGGGTTTCAGAGAATCATCCGAACGAGATACGGTTGTCAAATGGGGGAAGAGGAACGAGAGGCGTCCCTAAGCTTTCCGGCTCACTAGTAGGTGACGAGGGGATTAAAAAAAAAAGGGCTCATTTCACCTGCCCATGCATTCGTTCGGATTCTTCCTTCTTTACCTTTTCAACCCACCCTTACTAGCTAATAGGGCTTACTAAAAAAGCGAATTTCCCTCTTCCTGGTAATGAATTAAGCGGCAGCGAGGAGGTCCGGTTCCATAGTGATTTCGTCTGCTTTTGGAACTTAGATTCCTAGGGACAAAGAAAGTGACTTCGGACTTTTGAATTCTCAGAACCTCCTTCGAATTAAAGAACTTGAGAGGGTCTCACAGGCATCTCTCTTCGAGCGGCAGTGCAAGCTCGGGTGGTGTTAGCGCTGGCAGAAAGTCCTGGATTAGTTTGTACCGGTGTAGGTCCCTGAGTGGTGACTTGTCCCCCTTGATGTTGTGGCATTGGATTAGTATAGATCCCCAGTAGCTTCAGTGACATTGGCGGCTTTAAGGTATGCCTTAACTTCGTTCCAATTGAGAATATTTTCATCTAGATGACATCACGCAAAGTATGACACTCTCGATGGTACGGCCTGCGTATCGGTGAAATGGACAGAACTTTGAATAGTCGAGACCAGGAGGCCAGGGGAGTGGTTTATCTCTGGGCAGAGAAAGGGTTTTACAGGTCAGAAGGATGGAGAATAGGGTAGGAATGGGTAGGGCTAATGGCGGGTAGTGAGCTCTATTGGGTCCCCAGGGTCGCTTGGGAGCACCTTGTTGCTGCTGAGGATCATAATTGGCCGGAGGCGCAGCGTTGTTATAAGCGGGTCTGGGCGGAGCTTGCGCTGGGTTTTTCGGTTGCGATTGGGTAGGAGGGTTTTGAGGTTGTTAAGTGGGGGACGGCCCCGGCCCCCTGGATGGCTTGCTGATTCCGGGTGCTCTGTTCTCTCTGTGCATTTAGCTGTGCTTGAACCGCGTACTTGGAGCTGGACTCTTCCCAAAGAGACGACGACCTTCTTCCCGTTGCTCTATCTCATTGTTCCCCCTGATCACTCCGGCGAGCCTGTGCTCATCGGCCATCCCTTCGGGTTCTTCAGTTTCTAACACTGCAAACCGAGAGCCCTATTGCTTATTGCCATCATGTTCTCGCTCACCTCCGTGAATTCCCCTTCTCTGATTGAAATTTCTCACTCCGCGTCGTCCCCTTTTCTGACCTATCATCCAAGGACCCTATTTTTGTGAAGGTTTATTTACTACAACATTTTGCTTCTCTTGCTCTGTATCAGTTCTCATAGCATCATTATTGTCCTTCCCTGCACTCGTGTCGGTTTGATTTCAGTCCGTTGTAAACATGACTCGGATCTGTGACCGAATTTACCGCATTAAAAAGAAATCAAATGGAGAAATACTCAATTCTCTGAGTTCTTTTCCCTAATCTACTTAAGGAACTGGCGCTGAGCCCTAGTGAAGAGGTACCTCCATACTGAACACCAACTCACACCGAATAGCCTTTGTTGTATCGTCACTTTCGGATCAACATCCGGAAGAGGCTTTTTTGCGCTCATCTCCTTCTCTTCAGGGATATGTAACTCCAAGCCATCAACATTTGGTTTGGGAAAACTACATACCTTGATGCTAACCTATAAACTCCTTAAACCACCTCTTAAAGTGAACGTGAGTAGGATCTTTAAGTTTCAGAGAGGGCTGCTATTGCCTCTCCTTCACAAGCCCGATTCCGATGGTTATGGTTACAGCAACAGTGAACCTTCCGGGTCTTGACTAGGAAAATGGCTCTGCGAAGACGCTTCTTTGGTGTTCTTCCGGCAGATGAAAACCAACTAGCCAACCAGAAAAAAAGGCTTCTGTCCTCGGAACTCAAGCTGGTTCTATTCCGGACAAGAAAGCAAAGCCGGGGACCTAGGTGGGAGGAACTGACTTGACTGGTAAAATTCCGGTACTTAGTCATTCTACTGACAAAGAGAGGGCACCAAATGCCTAAACAAGACAAGAACCAACTATATGCTTAACACAAACTTTCTGGTCCTCCCTCTAGCACACGGGGATCGGCCCTACGCACCGGGGACGAAGCGTAGAGGTCACTTTAGCTTGTTGTACCGGAGTGGTTCATCGTCAAAAGAACAACAATGGCTTGTAGCATTTCCTATTGATTTGTCTAGGGGATGGGATGTAAAAGAAGGCTTTATCGTCTAAAGGCAGGGGTGAGCTTTCTCACTATACCTCGCTCTTCTTTTATCCCGCCTGCTTTCTTATCCCTGTTCCGTAAATTTCGTACGTAGACAGTTAGTTGCTCTGACTAGTTTTTTAGTGCAAAAAAGGACCAACGACGATCCTATCCTAAAGGAGAAGAAGGA